GCTTATCGGTTCGAGGGTTCGATCCCAAGCACTAGAGACAAAGATGGAGATTAGCTCGTTATTGGTTCCGTCGAAGACTTCCCACTCCCAAGGTCATTAGCAGATACTGGATGACTCGATGGCGATACCCATCCTTTCGATCGTTTCATGCGGAATGAGAAGTTGTTGGAGAGATACCGGGATAGAGTTCGGAGGTTACCCTAAGGGGAAAGGAACGAGACAGATGTGGGGGACAAAGAGATTGATTCGAAGTTCAGTGCCTTGATCACCAGTAGATGTCTTCTCCCCCAATAAGAGCCCGGATGTTTGCTGTTCCAGGCGAGATGAAGGCTCAAGGCGAGCTATTTGATTCACTGCTTCCGGGGAGGTGGGGGGCCATGAGAACAAATATTTGGGGTTTCTCGCCAGTGGATAGAGTAGAGACGATGGGAGGTGAGTGCCTTTGCCCTGGCCTTTCACTGCTTGAAGCATTGGAATCGGGTACAGGCCCAGATGGAGCGGAGAAGAGAGATGCTCCACCGGGCCTGCCTTATTGGTTATTCAATCAATGGAAACTATGAGGGATCACCTGCTTTTTATTCGTATCCGGGATCCGGATCGAAAGGCTACGATACACCCGGCCCGCCTGCTCAGCTTCTTTCATTTGTCATTGATGGCTCGGCATCACCACTGCTTGTAGAAGTATTCACTTCTGTGGGTTCCATGGTTCTGCTTCCGATGCCGCTCCCACTGGAGATTCAGGGAGACCGGGATAGGGATCAGATGCTTGCTCTATCCTTCCCTCATTCGCGGAAACAGGGCAGTGAGACGATGTTGGATCGGGATTCCTTCCATTTGGAAAAGAAGAAAGAGCTGGCCCAGCCTCGTATGGAGCTTCCCCCCTTCCATTCGATGCAGAGGCAGTGGAGACCTTTTGTACACTCTTTTAGGTTCCGTGGAGTCAGGGCCAGAGACTCTCTATGTAGTACTGCAGTTTCATGGTGTTCCGTTACGTAGGCCCAAGCGGAGGAGCAAACAGAAGATGAAAAGCCTACGTGCGCCACTAGCTAACAGAGGAGCTAACATACTGAAGCTACAGGAGACTGACGGAACGGAACTAGAATCTTGACGGTACGTGCCTATCACTTCAGTCGTAAATTAGGAAAGTGAGTGGTCGTGGGGGAGTAGCATTCCACCTTGCTAAATAAGGGTCCCAAGATTCTCCGTAATTCCCGTGCGCAGGGAAGTACCTTAACCGGATGTACAAAGAGCGGTAGCGAAGGCACTCTCGGGGAGAGGCTTTGTTGAGAGATACGGGGCGAGAGCGGTCACAACTGGATGAATGACAGACAGGAGTTCACAGTGGGGGATGGATTCAAAAAGGATGCCGGTAAGAAGGAGAGGTAAGAGCGCTTTCTCCTCGGTTATAGGAAGACAATTGGGTTATGGAGCTCTTACCGTTCTCGCTTTTGTCTTCCTCGCGGATGGATTAAAAAATCCATCTTCTTTCCGGTCCGCTTCATTCCCTTACTAATAAAAAGAAATTCCTCGCTAATGGGCTTGGTTGGATCCTTCCTCTTTTCTATAAAACCTAATCTTACCTTTTACCAATTATCTAACCAGTTATAATAAGCTGACCTTCCCTATTCTGTCCTTTTACCTATAAAGCTCGATCCCTCCTTCCTCAAAGGCCATTAAACAAAGTGGATGGAGAGTAAGGATACGAACGAATAGCTCTTGCTTGAAATAGAGAGAGACTTATTTTGATAACGATTGCTTTAATGTAATGATTGAAGTTCGGATTTCGTTGAACCAGTACGTCTTGTTCCCTCTTATAAATGGGAGAAAGATAAATAAGCAAACTCAATTCCACCAACTTACTTATGAAGAAGCCGAGCGGAAGCATACGGCAGTGCATTTCAACTCAATGGATCCCGTTTCTGCCGAACTAAGAACTGAAGCCGCTTTCGAAACCATATATCCAGTTAGTTTCTCCCTCACCTGAGACAAAATATTTTGCCGTTTCATACGCATAAGCAGACACACGAACAGACGACGCGGATACAGTCGCATTCGCTGAGGGAGGTCCCAACTCCTCTGCCGAATGGTAGGAATAAAGATACACTCTTTCATCCGCTAAGTCATCAGAGGAAAAACCCGACGATCCAGAGCAGCGGGTGGGGAAGTCCAGTAGCCAAAAGATATGAACTCGCTTTAAAGATCAGGGGATCTAGCTAGAACCAAAATAGGAGACTTTTGGTCCGGTACGGAATTGATTTCCATATCCTGCATATAGAGAGGAAAGGAGAAGGGGCGGAATTCTAGACTGATTATCCCACGCAGTAATAGGCATACCACTCCCAGTCTCGCTAAGTTGTCGTTCCTACGGCCTCTGGAGAGCATGAAAACGCTAGTTCAGCTGCTCACATAGCGTCGGACGAGTGGTTTTAGCCTTTCAAAAAGTGATTTCAACTAAAGTCTTGAGTGAAGTGCGTTAGCCCCTTAAGCTGTAGTCTAATAA